GATTGGAGAGCAGGTACTAATATTTTGGATTCGTGTATTTCAGTTAAAAGACCTGAAGTAGCAAAGCCCTGGGTAAAAATAGCACTTGGTCCAATTATTGTGCTTAGAAGATTTTGATTTTTTTTGAAATACGGGACTATATGAATCAGGGAAAAACTCCATGAAAGGAAGATTAATGATTCATATAAATCACTTAGTGGAAAATGTCCCGAATAAACCCAACGAGTAACTAATAATCCTGTTATACAGGAAAAAGTCATTATCATCCCCTTTTCGGATGAATCATATAGTTTTACGATTTCATCGACTAAAAAAGTTATGAAATGAATTGTAATTACAATTGAAACAATCGAAAAAGAAATATGAGTTAATATATGCTCTAAAGTTGAAAATATCATAAATTTTTTTTAAGGAGTCCCATAATTATAAAAAGGAAATCGGAAATTGAATTCATTATAGGATCTATTTACTTTTTTTAGGAGATGACATGCCGCCACTCGGACTCGAACCGAGATGCTCTAGCACTGCTTCCTAAGAGCAGCGTGTCTACCAATTTCACCATAGCGGCTTGTCTTGAATTCATAATACCCTATGAATAAGCAATCGTCTAGATTTAAGAATTAAATTGTTGCAATATTTTTTTAGGAAAGATTCAAATTGATGAATAAAAATTCGTTCAAATAGGTATTTGAAGGTTCATTATTTGAATTTAGGGTCTTAGTTTTAGTGTGTATTTTAGACTCTCCTGGACTTGAACTCTTGGAAAACTAGATAGTCCAACTATGAATTAAGGGATAGAACCCCCCCCCCCCAAAAAAAAACATTTTTGTTTTGTTTTAATGAACTGTTTTTGATTTATTTGATTTCAAACATCGAAACCAAAAAATCCATTTTATCAATGAACAAAAAAATTTTGGATCAGTAAAAATTGACACATATTTATCCAAAAAAATTTGTTAAGTGTTTTTGAGTGGATTGATGGCAATAAATATATGGGAGTCTATATAGGAATTCATAGAAAATCCAAAAAGAAGAAAGTTGCACAAAAAGGTTTAGAATTTTAATCAATTAGTTTCAATGATTTTGATTTTTTACTCGCCTTTCTATAGAGAAAACGTGGATCTAGAGAAAAAAGAAAACCTTATCTTATATTATTGCTTATATTATTGTAAGAAACAGGCTGATGGGGAAAATAATACTCCCCACCTTGGAAATGAGAAAATATACTAAAAAGACAATTACGTATCTTATGTTTTCAAAAAAAAAGGATTCTTTTTTTTTTTTTTGAATTCAGTACGGTAAAGAGAAAAATCCTTATTCTAATTCTAAGAGCGAAACAAATTCCATTTCCTATTGATTAACTCAACAGGGAATGGAAAGCGGGAATTTTATTTTCGAAACGAAATGAGTCAATTTTTGAGTCAAGCCGATTCAGATTATTGTAACATGTTATGTTTTATTACTTATTTTATTTGTTTGTTGCACAAAAAAACTTTTGGAATTCCCGGTAGAAATAGATTTCCCTAAGGAAAACGCTTTTAACGCTGCCCAATACCCCTTCCTTTTCCAAAAATTTTTACGAATACGCTTTTTTGATGCAGAAGTACGTTTTTTTGGAACTGCCATTTAAATAAAAATTAAGAGATTACTCATTGGTATAGCTGGATGTGAAAGACATCTATTGTTCAAAAGAAATTTGCGCTTTGCCAATTCATTATGTATTTCTTTTCTAGATAATATTTTTGATTCTAAAAATCAAAAAGAATACATAAGATGCGTGAAAGATATGGGAAAATCGCATAAACTATTTTTATTACTAAAAAAAAAGAATATTCTTTTTTTTTTTAGTAACTTGTCAAATTCGCGAAAAATATGCCTAATTTAACTTGAATTTGAAAGTTCGAAGGAGACTAGTAATTAATCTGCTTTTTTCATATGATTTGACCAATTGTAACTTCTTGATTTGAATATTTGAAGTATTTAGCAGAAACTTCTAAAGAATAAGTATAAAAAGAAATAAAAATTCAAAAATTCTATTTCTATTTAAGTTATTAAGTTAGTGCATATCTTTATTTTTTTATTGACTCCTTTCAAAAAGAGGTAAGATCCGGTGAATCGGAAACAATTAATATTAATTAAGAATTAAAAAACTTTTTTTATGGAACAGACATATCAATATGCGTGGATCATACCTTTCCTTCCACTTCCAGTTCCTATATTAATAGGAGTGGGACTTCTTCTTTTTCCGACAGCAACAAAAAATCTCCGTCGTATGTGGGCTTTTTCGAGTATTTTATTGTTAAGTATAGTCATGATTTTTTCAACTAATCTGTCTATTCAGCAAATAAAAAGCAGTTCTATCTATCAATATGTATGGTCTTGGACCCTCGATAATGATTTTTCTTTAGAATTCGGCTACTTGATCGATCCACTTACTTCTATTATGTCAATGTTAATCACTACTGTTGGAATTATGGTTCTTATTTATAGTGATAATTAT